ATCAAAGGGCGCTATTCGATAATGCCTGTTTAACAGGTTTCCGGCTAACCCAAGTGAACATTCAAATATCTGTCCGACATTCATCCTTGAAGGTACTCCTAAAGGATTAAAGACCATATCAACAGGTATTCCATCTTCCAAATAAGGCATGTCTTGTCTAGGCAAAATCTTGGAAATAATACCCTTATTTCCGTGTCTTCCTGCTACTTTATCACCGACTTTAATGTCACGTTTCTGTGAAATATATACACGAATAGTTTCTGGATTATAACTGGAACCCCCCTTCTTATCGATCCATCTGACATCAATAACCCGACCCCTAGCGCCTATAGGTAGTTTTAGAGACGTTTCTTTTGAAGTAGATACCTGAATGCCAAGGATAGCTCGTAACAATCTATCTTCTGGAGCATATGACGACTCTTTGACCACCTGGGGCGTTAATTTTCCTACTAAAATATCACCCGTCTCTACCCAAGATCCAAGCATCACAATTCCATTTTTATCTAAATTGCGGAGTAAATGGGCTTCTAAATGGGGTATTTCATTAGTGACCCTTTCGGGACCTTGGTTTGTGACATGGATCTGAATTTCATATTTCCGTATGTGAAAGGAAGTATAAATATCTTCATATACCAAACGTTCACTAATGAGTACTGCATCTTCATAATTGTAACCTTCCCACGGCATATAAGCTACTAATATACCCTTCCCCAAAGAAAGTTCTCCACCAACCGTAGCAGCACCGTCAGCTAAAATTTGCCCCTTTTTAATGCATTTACCCCGACGAGCCTGTGGTTTTTGGTGCATATAAGTATTTTTGTTTGAGCGTTGATACTGATCTAATCGAATGCTTAGAGTACCTTCATTACCCGATAAAACTATTTTGTCCGTATCCGTATAAATGACCCTTCCTTCGCGTTCGGCTATATAAAGAGCCCCGGAATCTAGAGCTGCTTGTCGTTCCAACCCAGTTCCAACAATGCATTTCTCGGACCTAGAAAGTGGAACTGCTTGACGTTGCATATTCGAACTCATTAAAGCTCGATTCGCATCATTATGTTCGATAAAAGGAATGAGCGAGGCTCCAATAGAAAAATATTGGAAGGGGAAAATACTTCTAAGATGAACCCTTTCCCACGCAATAGTTAAAAAGTCTTGACGGTATCGAGCTGGAACAACCTGCTCTTCCTGAAGATCCCCATTTAAAGCCAAAGAATTTCCCGCCGCTATCGTAAAGTATTCATCTCTACCCGGCGATAAAAAAAGCATTCGTACCCCTGTGGATCTCTCAGAAATCTCATAAAAAGGGCTTTCTAGAGATCCCCACGGACCTAGCTTCGCATGAATTGATAAGGATCCAATAAGTCCAACATTGATTCCTTCAGATGTATCAATTGGACAAATACGCCCATAGTGACTGGAATGAATATCTCGTATCCGAAAACTAGCAGTTCGCCCTGTTAGTCCCCCAGGGCCCAAATAACTCAACTTTCTGCCATGAACTATTTGTGTCAATGGATTGGTTCGATCCAAAACTTGAGATAGGGGGTGTAAACCAAAAAAAGACTCAAAAGTAGTTGTTAATGCAGTTGAAGTTACCAAATTTTGAGGTGTTGGTATCAATTTATGTCGAATTGCTCCACATATAGTTCCGCGAACCGCATTTTCTAAACGAACCAGAGCCAACCCAAATTGATCTTGTAAAAGATCTGCTACAGAACGAATACGTTTATTTTTCAAATGATTCATATCGTCAACTGTGCCCATTCCAAATTTCAGTCCAATCAAATGATCTGCGGCTTCCAATATATCTCGTGGTAACAAAAAGGTATTGTTCTGGGGTATATCAAGGTTTAGCCTTCGGTTCAGATTTCGTCGACCAATTCTTCCTAATTCACATCTTTGTTGAAAGAATTTTTTTTGTAATTCTTTACATAAGGATTCAGAAAATACCGGATCTCCACCTACACAAGCAAATTGTTCATAAAACGCTAAAATGGCATTTTCTTTTGACCCAATTTTTTTTCTCTCCTTATCGTTCAGAAAAGACAAAAAGATTTCAGGATACCAAACATTTTCTAGAATTTCTCTTAGATTCAAACCCATAGCTGATGATAGAACTAGAATAGATATTTTTTGTTTCCTACTTACACGAGCCCAGATCCTTGCTTTTATATCAATCTCTAATTCTGATCTTCCTCCCCAATCTGATATTATAGTACCAGTATATACCGAAATTCCGTTATGGTCCAATTCTGACCGGTAATAAATACCGGGGCTTTGCAATATTTGATTGATCAAAATTCTATATATTCCATTGACTATAAAAGTTCCTAAGGAATTCATTAGAGGAATGTTTCCAATAAAAATTGTTTGTTCTTGCATATCCCTGCCGGTTTTCCAAATTAATCCCGCGGATATATATAATTCAGAGGAATATGTTAATAATTCATATACAGCATCCTTTTCTTTTATCAAGGGTTCTACCAGTTGGTATGTCTCCACAAATAATTGAAATTCGATTTCTTGATCTGTGTCTTCTATTTTTGGAAATTTAGAAAGTTCTTCCATTAAACCCTGATCAATAAACCTACAAAATCCTTCAAATTGTATCTGATTTAATCCAGGTATTGTAGACATTCCCTCGTTTCCATCCCCTAGCATTTTTAATTTCCCATTTATCAAAAAATCCCACTCTTGACCAAATTTTTAGAAATGATCTAGCAATGATGGAATTTATATTCTGTTTACTGAATCACATGAAATTTTACCCAACTCCATATCTCGACTAGAATGTATGAAATACGTATGAATGAAGAAAAAAAGAAGTTTCTACGTTAATTAAGATTTTGAACGGATACAAATTGAAAGGAATTTTTAAAACAATTCTAGAAAAAAATTGGCCACTTAATCTTAATTAAGGTTAAGTTATAGAATTTTGGAGAGAATATCAAACAAAAAAATGATTGAATTTCTATGATTCTCATTATTATGATATTACATATATTTACATATATGAAGTTTCTAATAGAAAATCTAAATAGAATCTAATAGAAAATCTAAATAGAAGAGCTATTTATTTATTTATTAAAGACGTATGTAGATATTAATATCTACAATATTAATATCCGTGTTCTCCTTTGTTGTATTGATGTTCATATTTTAAACAACATGCTTTATGCTAAAATAGAAATTTTCTATTCAACTCTGAGCTATGAAAATCTTCTGAGAATTTCTTCTAGGCAACATAAACATATCATATATTTAGAATTAAAATATAATAAATAAAAAATTTAAAATAAACAAATAAAGTTGGGGTTTACATATACTCATAATTGTTGCTATAATTTAAATTGAAAAGGGTTTTTAAACTCAATAGTAATGTATCAATTTATATGTTCTTATGTCATTAAGAAAAGAAAAAAAAAACAAACTTTGAGATTCAATTCAAATCGTTCCTCCATTTGCAATAGTTAATGGTTCAAATTTGTTTGACTTTTGTGAATGAAAACAGACCAGACTAGAAAGGGGAAAAAGTTGCTTATTTTGAGATACTCTACAGGGGCGTATCAAATACAACGGAAATCAAAGAGTTTCTTTTAGGCAATTTAGGCAAAAAGGGATTCAAAAAATGTAACCCCCGATGCACCGCGTGTACACATACAATAAATACAAGAAAAGTGAGTGCAGTAATGCAAGGATATATTTCATATTTCTCTAATTTTATATCGTTTTGGCGGCATGGCCGAGTGGTAAGGCGGGGGACTGCAAATCCTTTTTCCCCAGTTCAAATCCGGGTGTCGCCTGATCAACAAGAGGTGTGAAACCCTACTTTCAATAAGAAAGTGGAAATGATTTTTTTTCGGCAACCTCGAATCAAAAATATATTATCTCTCAAATTTTTCACAGAGATAGTCGAAAAAGGGTTATGCATTCGATCAAATACACAATTCGATATTGATTTATCTTTTTATGCTTTTTACTTATGAGTATCAATAACCAAAAAGGCCTTATTTTTCCTACATGCATGTTTTCCATTAGTAACATTTCCTAGAGATGTTACTACGTATTTTGCTTTATATTTATCTTTCCTTTTATTTAATGTTTCGAAATCATCTAGGAATTTGTCATTAAATGAGCTCATTTAGTAGAAGTTGATTTAGTAAATTGGGATATCAATATTATTCGGTCCGAATCCTTTTTTGACTCTGCACCATGGATTCCACTATACTATTTAGTATAGAGGAATAGAACAATTCAATTCCTTCATATTTTGAGAGATCCTATTTATATAGATAAGGGGACATAATTCACATGGATATAGTAAGTCTCGCTTGGGCTGCTTTAATGGTAGTCTTTACATTTTCCCTTTCACTTATAGTGTGGGGAAGAAGTGGACTCTAGGAGTATTACTAATTAATCAAACTGTATCACTTGTTTCCTAGATCGTTCTGCAACACGTTTTGCACTACTTAAAATGAAAAAAATTTTTGAATTCCATTCGATTCCGATGGAGGAATCCATTATCATTATATGAATCACACTTTTTCAATCAAACAGATATTTCACCAACTCACATCTTTGTATTTCGAAAGGAATACTGAGAAGAGGAAATTCATTATAATAAAAATGATTGCGAACCGTTCTATTTCAATCAACGGGTTCTTACCCGAATTATGGAGGAGTACTAAGGAAATTATTCCCTCTTTAATTTAATATTGAATTAAGAAGTCGTTTGGTTAAGTATATATGCATAAATAAATATATACGCCTTTTCTATGAATTCTATGAATAGGAAAAGTGTTATACACATAGACATCATGGTTGTCGAACGAGATATTATACATAAGAGAACCTTCACTCGGATGAGTCCCATATTACACATTTACCACTTGCTTTTTTTTTTTTTTTAATTGTATTTTTTTATATATTATAAAGTAGACCTTTAGACATTCTACACTCTAATAGATAGACCATAGGGCCTATCTATTAGAATACTA